AAGTAATTCGCGGGATTAAGCACTCTTTCCTAGTTATAGTGCCGCTGGGTGAATCCAGCCTATTCTTGAAATGAACAACTCACACACACTCCCTTTCCAAAAAAGATCAATACACCGAAGACTACACTTAGATTTATTGGATTTGTTGCTAAAATATCGGTATTAAACCCGAAACTCCCGGCAGATGGCCAGTAACCCAAGTAAACGAAAGAATCGGTTAAATTTTTCATATAATCTCCTCTTCTAGCTAAACTATAAAAAAAGAACTCTGTGCTTTTTTTTTTTATTCTTTTTATTGAAAATAAAAAGAAAATTTCATTTAATAATTTATAATTTAATTTACCTATTTGGATATTTATAAACAGAATCAAATATCTATTCTATTTACAAATGTATTTTCCAAAATTTTTAATTTTCAATAATAATAATGAGACTTATTAGAATTAAGCTAGAATTTGAGACCAAGTTTTATGTCAATTTTAAAAACCGCCTTTTTTCGCAACACTCCTTAAAAAAAAGTTTGCATTAAACTAAAAGAACAAGGGGAAGGAAGAAAGCGAATCGATGTGCTAATTCCCCATCCTCAAATTAGTCCTTCCCAAGGATTGTTGTCTCAATGAATAATTGTAGGAGTGAAATCTTGATAGAATGAAAAAACCTACGAAAAAAATCCAGAATTTTTTGATTTCTAGGATTAAACAAAAGGATTCGCAAATAAAAGCGCTAATGCTACAACCAGGCCATAAATTGTTAAAGCTTCCATAAAAGCCAAACTAAGCAATAAAGTACCTCGTATTTTTCCTTCTGCCTCAGGTTGTCTCGCGATACCTTCGACAGCTTGACCCGCAGCTGTACCTTGACCAACTCCAGGTCCAATAGAAGCAAGCCCAACAGCCAACCCAGCAGCAATAACGGAAGCAGCAGAAATCAGTGGATTCATGATAAGTTCCTCACACCAAAATAAAGAAATAGTTAATGATACAATCATCCAATGACTTAGGACTTAATTATAATTAAGTAATCGCTAGGATTCATCCAGCAAAAAAAACCAAAAATTTGCACTTAAATTGTAATAATATAATAATATTATTGAATCATAAGAATTACTTTGATATTAGTTCCTATCCACGGGATTCTTTTAAATTCATAATATATATATACGACTTTTTTATGCCATTTCTTTTTTGTGAACCATTCTTTTAATTCTTCGTTCTTTTTTTTTTTTTATCATTTTTTTTTTTCAGCCAATTCATAGATAAAAAGGAAGAACTTCTAATCGAATCCTTCTCTAAATCGAAATTCACAAAAGTAGTGGGAAAGTAGTGGGGCAGATTATATAGATCTTTAACTGATATATACCTAGTCAATATCAACTATCACATATACAAGTGTTTCTTACATAACGTAAACCAACTATTCTATAATTGGGCTAACCTAAAAATGAATAGTTGAAAAAAAAAAATAGTTAATGATGACCCTCCATAGATTCACCTATATAAGCCGCAGCCAAAGTGGCAAAAATGAGAGCTTGAATCCCGCTTGTAAATAATCCAAGGAACATGACAGGTATAGGAACCACTAAAGGTACTAAAGAAACAAGAACAACAACTACTAATTCATCGGCTAATATATTTCCGAAAAGTCGAAAACTAAGTGATAGGGGTTTTGTAAAATCTTCTAAGATGTTAATGGGTAAAAGAATTGGAGTTGGTTGAATGTATTTACTGAAATACCCTAATCCTTTTTTGCTAAGACCCGCATAAAAATATGCTACTGATGTGAGTAAAGCTAAAGCAACTGTCGTATTTATATCATTCGTTGGTGCTGCTAACTCCCCTTGAGGTAACTGGATAATTTTCCACGGTAAAAGGGCTCCTGACCAGTTAGAAACAAAAATAAATAAAAAGAGGGTTCCAATAAAGGGAACCCACGGACCATATTCTTCTCCAATCTGGGTTTGACTCACGTCTCGAATGAATTCAAGGACAAATTCAAAGAAATTTTGTCCATCAGTTGGAATGGTTTGTGGATTGCGAACCGCTAGAACTGCGGAACCTAATAAGATAGCAATTACAACCCAAGAAGTAATAAGGACTTGCGCATGGACTTGGAACCCCCCTATTTGCCAATAGAAATGTTGGCCTACTTCTACAGCAGATATCTCATATAACCCTTCTTTTATTAGTGTGTTGATGGAACATGATAAAACATTCATATTGCCCTCTGACAGAAATAAGAACTTTAAATTATTTTGATTCAAGATCCCCCCCTTTTTTACTTAATTTACTTTACTTAAATTTTATATTTTAGTTTTGGATACCAACTAAACTAATCACACAATATCCCCAGTTTTTTTATCTCTTTTTCTTTTGTACGATTCAGGAGTAGTAACCGATTTTATAAATCGAAATACAGGGAGTCCCTCCCTCAAAAAAATTTATTTATTTATCTTATTATTAATCAAGAATTTTGTATATAGCTAGAACGACCCTCACAAATT